CTAAATAGTGGGTTCCATCGTTTCTATGGTTACTTCGTAAACGGTGAGGTCCTCTCTATACACCGGAGCCTTTTCTTTCATTTAATCAAATGTTATTGTGAACTTGTATAGTTCCCACTCTTTGGCTCTACCCAAAAATTATACAATAATAGGTAGCTCCTTTCACAAAAAAGGCTATCCATACAGTGACGGCATTTCATTATGAAAGTTGGCTAGGTAGCTGACCTTCTTAGTCCGTTCTTTCAAGAATAAGAACATGATTTTTTGCTTCTTACAGTACTATTTCTTCCGCTTAATGGATAACTATTTGCTACCAATGGGGAATTTCTTCTCATCTCAAATAGGGGTGATTGGATTTGCACCAATGGAAACCATAAATTTCATACGCAAACAATATAGGTATATGATAGATTGATAGATCCTCGTTTTTAGGTAGTAAATGACCTTCTTCCACTCTATCTATCCTATTCATTGTTACTGGTGATTGGTACTGGAAAAATTGTTTCATTTATTTGAACTCATGATCTAAACGAGTCGCACATACACCCTAGTACATGTTCCTCGACGCTGAGGACATCCTTGAAGAGCGGGAGATTTCGTGACATTTCTTATTGGCTGTCTTGTGTTTCTAATAAGTTGTTTAATAGTTGGCATGTCGTATATATAGATAAAATAGTTTGGTTTATATCGATCTTAACCTGATGATTGATCATTATGAATTATTTCTATTCAATATCAAATCACGGAAAATTCGACTTATGGTTTGAAATGGAATCACGGGTTTCATTTACACGGAATTCCCAGTATTTTCATTTTCGACCGCTACAAGATCAACAATGCCATGAGCTTGGGCTTCTGTTGCTGACATAAAAACATCTCTTTCCATGTCTTCTGATATAACCCATAAGGGGATGCCCGTTCTTTGTACATAAACCTTTGTAAGGGTTTCGCGAAGTTTCAGTAGTTCTTCCGCTTCCAGGACAAATTCCCCTACTTGTGCCTCATAAAAAGAACTAGCAGGTTGGTGAATCATAACCCTGATAATATTGATATAACATCATGCATGAACGGTTCCTCTATCTCGAACGATTGGGCTAAAGTAAGGGATAAAAAAAACAAGAAGAAAAAAATAGAATTGAACAACCGTACAGGCATCTTTTGTTCATTGCATACGGCTCCGCAATGGAATTTACTTTTATTCTATCGAAGAAAGAAATAGGATCCCTACGATCAAAATCGTTAAATGATCCATTTACCACCCCTCCTTTCGTATCATAGGAAGAAAAAAATACTATGATGGTTCTGTTGCTTTCTATATTTATCTTGTCTGTGATTTAACAATCCCAAAGTTTCTTTTTGACTTTTTGATACGATCAAAATAAGTAAAATGATCCCATTTTCGTACTCTTTCTTTCATAACATAACTATCAGTAAAGAGACTTCTGGTGTGGAAGAAAAATGGTTTGTGACGCTGAAATGTACTCCCGACACATAAGATAAAATCGGAAATAACCTTTGTTTCATACTACTATCTCGATACAAAATCTCATGTTAAGAAAAACAATAATGGATTGTTCATATCGAACTCGAAGTGCCATGCTATTATTACTTAATATTCATATTCGATATGGCGAAGGCATAGTCTTCTTTTTTTTTTCAAATAAATACTCATTGGCGCCAAGCGTGAGGGAATGCTATACGTTTGGTAATTTCTCCTCCGACCAGAATGAAAGATCCCATTGAAGCGGCTAATCCCATGCATATTGTATGTACATCAGGTTTCACAAATTGCATAGTATCATAGATGGCTATTCCTGGTATTACCCATCCACCCGGAGAGTTTATAAACAAATAAAAATCCTTAGTATCATCCTCTATACTAAGATATACCATGAGACCCACAAGTTGATTCGAGATCTCGCTATCAACCTCTTGTCCTAAAAAAAGCAATCTTTGTCGATGAAGTCGGTTGATTAGGCCAAAAGTGTATCCCTTAGGAGCCGTACCTGCACCTTTGGGTGCATACGATTCCAAAATAAAATAGCGAAAAAAGAATCAATGTGTCGATTCTATTCCTATCTTTTTTTTTGTAACAGATTTCCGTTTTTCTAATGAAGGGTTTTTCTTCTATTTTTCAAAAAAACTCATTTTTTTGTCCTTTCCCTAAAAAAAGAATTTACTGAACTTATTGAACTAACCTTTAATTGATGTATTGTTTCGTCGAGATTAAAATCACGATGTCATTTTCTTGTTTCTGAATGGGTTCTTTCAATTCTTTTAGGTTTATGTTCTACTCCGGGGAAAGATCCTTCTGAATTCCATTTGCACATATAGGGAAAATGATCTCAGTACCACCCCTTTTTGCTACGATGATTTTTTTCAATGCGTTTCATGCCTTCCCCCAAACTAAATTAGTTGATGTATTCATCATGCTGGTTAGCATGGCAGTTTCAGACCACCCTTCCCCCATAATTAAGTATAAGAATTGTCTATGATACAAGTGGTAATCGTACATATATTACTATTATTGATTTGGTATTTTATGAACGGAGCCTGGATACTTTATTTTATTAATTCAAGTCAACCATAAATTCTTCTAAATTGATAATATTTATCCTCAATATAAATTGCACTTCACGCTCCGAATGATTCAATCAATATTTCTTGGGCGAAACGGAGGATATCTCGATCGGGTAAGAAAACGGATAAATCCCGTATGACCCAATATGTCTGACAAGGCGCACTATATGTCAACCCAACCAGCATCTTCCTCTCCAGGAGTCCGAAAAGGTACTTTTGGAACACCGATGGGCATTAAATCGAAGAAAAAATTAAGTACTATACTTCACTTTAATATGGAAACGTAAGAATGGGCTTATTGTCTTCTTTTTTTCTTTTTATTCTATTTTATACATAGACTGAAGGTTTATATAGGAAGCCAAAATAAATAAAAAAAAGGGTCCGTCGATCGTTCGAATAATGAAAAAGTATCTATGCATTCCTTCCCCTAAAAAGGGACCAATCCGCCCATTGCGTATTGGTACTTATCGAGTATAGAATAGATCTGCTTCTCCTTGTTCTTACGAACAGAATTCTTCCATTATTTTCAACGGAATAATAACCCTTTCTCATACAGAATCCGCTGAAAAGGTTAGGTACATAGTATAAAGTTTCAATGCGATAAAGTTACATAGTATCCATTTTTCTTTGCTAAAGGGGTATTTCCATGGGTTTGCCTTGGTATCGTGTTCATACTGTCGTATTGAATGATCCCGGCCGATTGCTTTCTGTCCATATAATGCATACAGCTCTAGTTTCTGGTTGGGCAGGGTCAATGGCTCTATACGAATTAGCGGTTTTTGATCCCTCTGACCCTGTTCTTGATCCAATGTGGAGACAGGGTATGTTCGTTATACCCTTCATGACTCGTTTAGGAATAACGAATTCGTGGGGTGGTTGGAGTATTTCAGGAGGAACTATAACGAATCCGGGTATTTGGAGTTATGAAGGCGTGGCAGGGGCGCATATTGTGTTTTCTGGCTTGTGTTTCTTGGCAGCCATCTGGCATTGGGTGTATTGGGACCTAGAAATATTCTGTGATGAACGTACAGGAAAACCTTCTTTGGATTTGCCAAAAATCTTTGGAATTCATTTATTTCTCTCAGGAGTAGCTTGCTTTGGCTTTGGCGCATTTCACGTAACAGGTTTATATGGTCCTGGAATATGGGTATCCGATCCTTATGGACTAACTGGAAAAGTACAATCTGTAAATCCAGCGTGGGGCGCAGAAGGTTTTGATCCTTTTGTTCCGGGAGGAATAGCCTCTCATCATATTGCAGCGGGTACATTGGGCATATTAGCGGGCCTATTCCATCTTAGCGTCCGTCCGCCTCAACGTCTATACAAAGGATTACGTATGGGCAATATTGAAACTGTACTTTCAAGTAGTATCGCTGCTGTTTTTTTTGCAGCTTTCGTTGTTGCTGGAACTATGTGGTATGGTTCGGCAACTACCCCAATCGAGTTATTTGGTCCTACTCGTTATCAGTGGGATCAGGGATACTTCCAGCAAGAAATATATCGAAGAGTTGGCGCCGGACTAGCCGAAAATCTGAATTTATCGGAAGCTTGGTCTAAAATTCCTGAAAAATTAGCTTTTTATGATTACATTGGTAATAATCCGGCAAAAGGGGGATTATTCAGAGCAGGATCAATGGACAGCGGAGATGGAATAGCTGTTGGGTGGTTAGGGCACCCCGTCTTTAGAGATAAAGAAGGGCGGGAGCTTTTTGTACGCCGTATGCCTACTTTTTTTGAAACATTCCCGGTAGTTTTGGTAGATGGAGACGGAATTGTGAGGGCCGATGTTCCTTTTAGAAGGGCAGAATCAAAGTATAGTGTTGAACAAGTAGGTGTAACCGTTGAGTTCTATGGTGGCGAACTCAATGGAGTAAGTTATAGTGATCCCGCTACTGTGAAAAAATATGCTAGACGTTCCCAATTAGGTGAAATTTTTGAATTAGACCGGGCTACTTTGAAATCCGATGGTGTTTTTCGTAGCAGTCCAAGGGGTTGGTTCACTTTTGGGCATGCTACGTTTGCTTTGCTCTTCTTTTTCGGACACATTTGGCATGGTGCTAGAACCTTGTTCAGAGATGTTTTTGCTGGTATTGATCCAGATTTGGATGCTCAAGTGGAATTTGGAACATTCCAAAAACTTGGAGATCCAACTACAAGAAGACAGGTAGTCTGATACAAGATTGCTACGGTATCTTTCGCCTCCATTTTTTTTATTGAATAGGGTACCTAAGAAATCTTGACTTGAATCATCCACTTTTCTTTTTTTTTTCCTTTTTTTATATGGTATATGTTATATGGTAAATGATCCAAAATGAATAGGTGTGGAAGCTATAATTGGAAATCACGATCGAATTTATGGAAGCATTGGTTTATACATTCCTTTTAGTCTCGACTTTAGGGATAATTTTTTTCGCTATCTTTTTTCGAGAACCGCCTAAGGTTCCCATTAAAAAAACGAAATGATTTTTCCTTGTCTCAACTGAAGTTGAAGTACTGAGCCGACCAGATTTGGTCGGCTCAGTACTTCAACTAGTCTAGTCCCCGTGTTCTTCGAATGGATCTCTTAATTGTTGAGAGGGTTGCCCAAAAGCGGTATATAAGGCGTACCCGGTAAAGCTTACAAGTAAACCAGATATGGAGATGGCGACTAGGGTTGCTGTTTCCATTTTTAGATAATTTTAAGATCACAATGGATCTACGAGAAGATTGTTTATTTACAACTACAACGGAATGGTATACAAAGTCAACAGATCTCAACCAATGATTAAATAGGATTTATGGCTACACAAACCGTTGAGGGTAGTTCTAGATCTAGGCCAAGACAAACTAACGTGGGGAATTTATTGAAACCATTGAATTCGGAATATGGTAAAGTAGCTCCGGGCTGGGGGACTACACCACTTATGGGAATCGCAATGGCTCTATTTGCAATATTTCTATCTATTATTTTGGAAATTTATAATTCTTCCGTTTTACTGGATGGAATTTCAATCAGTTAGGTTCATAAAAACTATGAAGTCCTTGTTTTTCGATCAAAGTAAAAGTACCAAATTTACTTAAGACTCGTTTTTATAGACTATTCTGGTAGTTCGACTGTGGAATTTCTTTGTTTCGGTATTTCCGGAATATGAGCGTGTGACTTGTTATAATTGATCCTATTGATAATACAGAGAATGAGCCTGTCATCTCTATCAAGATGATTCTACCTCGTCAGATATTGATTCTAGTATCTGGAGCACGGAATATATAGAATAGATCAAGAAAAGAAATATTTGAACTATGATTCATACCTACTATTCAGACCTCGTAACCGGACTCAAAAAAAAAAATGCAGATAGGTATTTTATAAAATAAAGCAAATGATTTTTCTTTCTTCAGACTTCTTTTGTCCGAAAGACAAAGATTTTGTTGAGTCATTATATTCACTCATTGAATAAGTGATCATCAAATGGTTTTTACTCAGAAAACCTTTGAGTTTAGCTTGGGGTGAAATCATCGCGGTTCTAGTATGAATCTGAGGTTTTAATTGATTCATAGGGTCTCAACAAGAGAATTCCTATCATATAGTAAAACAAGACGCATTACGTATAAAAAAAGAAATAAAAAAAAAATAGGGAAGAGAAGATTCAAGAGGCCTGTAACGATCAACATAAAGAAGGACGGATGAGCCGACTTGATATTTTTTGGCATTATCATCACAAAGAAATAGGAGATTCCGTATTTTTATTACTTACGATCTTCCCGACAAATCAATCGAATAAGAAGTTTTTTATATATTCGTTGAAACTAGTATTTGTGTGTTTCTGTTTGAGCCGTACGAGAAGAAATTCTCATATACGGTTCTCAGAGGGGGAGTTCTCTTGGATTACCTATCTCAATAAAGTATATGATTGGTTCGAGGAACGTCTCGAGATTCAAGCGATTGCAGACGATATAACTAGTAAGTATGTTCCTCCGCATGTCAACATATTTTATTGTCTAGGGGGGATCACCCTTACTTGTTTTTTAGTACAAGTAGCTACGGGTTTTGCTATGACTTTTTACTATCGTCCAACCGTTACAGAGGCTTTTTCCTCTGTTCAATACATAATGACTGAAGCCAATTTTGGTTGGTTAATCCGATCAGTTCATCGATGGTCAGCAAGTATGATGGTTCTAATGATGATTTTGCACGTATTTCGTGTGTATCTTACAGGGGGATTTAAAAAACCCCGTGAATTAACTTGGGTTACAGGTGTAGTTTTGGGTGTATTGACTGCATCTTTTGGTGTAACTGGTTATTCCTTACCTCGGGACCAAATTGGTTATTGGGCAGTAAAAATCGTGACAGGTGTACCCGAAGCTATTCCTGTAATAGGATCGCCTTTGGTAGAGTTATTACGTGGAAGTGCTAGTGTCGGCCAATCCACTTTGACTCGTTTTTATAGTTTACACACTTTTGTATTGCCTCTTCTTACTGCCGTATTTATGTTAATGCACTTCCCAATGATACGTAAGCAAGGTATTTCGGGTCCTTTATAGAGAAGACAGATCATAGATATTTGTAATTTCTCATATACATATATCATATCGGGGAAGGGACAATAGTATTTCATTGCTACAAATATGGATTATTGAATAAAAAAAAAGATAAGACATGTTATTTGGATACTTCATCTTCAACTCCGAAGTATTTTATTTTTTATTTGATACGAATAGTTGAAGTGGATTCTCCGAAGAGAAGGTGGATTATGGGAGTGTGCGACTTGAACTATTGATTGGCCCATGCCGATATATTATTGTATCCGCCACGTTGGAATTCACAACCAAACGTGTCCCCGCATCCAACCACCATGTAATTCCCCCTATGTAGCATAGGATAGGCCGGTTCGCTTGAGGAGAATCTTTTCTATGATCATACCTGAATTTATGTCATGCACG